CAATACCGGCATTTGTGGGTTCAATGCGAAAATTGTTATGGATTAAATTATAAGAAATTTTTTAAATCAAAAATGCATCTTTGTGAACAATGTGGATATCATTTGAAAATGAGTAGTTCAGATAGAATCGAACTTTTGATCGATCCGGGCACTTGGGAGCCTATGGATGAAGACATGGTCTCTCTGGATCCCATTGAATTTCATTCGGAGAAGGAGCCTTATAAAAATCGTATCGATTCTTATCAAAGAAAGACAGGATTAACCGAGGCTGTTCAAACAGGCAGAGGGCAACTAAACGGTATTACCGTAGCAATTGGGGTTATGGATTTTCAGTTTATGGGGGGTAGTATGGGATCCGTAGTCGGGGAGAAAATTACCCGTTTGATTGAATACGCTACTAAAGAATTTCTACCTCTTATTATAGTGTGTGCTTCCGGAGGGGCGCGCATGCAAGAAGGAAGTTTGAGCTTGATGCAAATGGCTAAAATATCTTCTGCTTTATATGATTATCAATCAAATAAAAAGTTATTCTATGTACCAATTCTTACATCTCCTACTACCGGTGGGGTGACAGCTAGTTTTGGTATGTTGGGGGATATCATTATTGCCGAACCCAATGCCTACATTGCCTTTGCGGGTAAAAGAGTAATTGAACAAACATTGAATAAAACAGTACCCGAGGGTTCACAAGCGGCTGAGTGATTTATTCCAGAAGGGCTTATTCGATCTAATCGTACCACGTAATCCTTTAAAAAGTGTTCTGAGTGAGTTATTTCAACTCCACACTTTCTTTCCTTTGAATCAAAATTAGAACATTAAGTTCAATTATTTTGAGCAAACAAGCAATTAGTTTTTTGGAATCCAAGTAAAAATTAGACGAATGGGGTTTTCTTTGTTGACATACGATCTAATTATATAAAGAATCAAAAGTCACAGAAAATCCGCCCCTTTTTCTATATTCCTGATTATTGATCAAGAAGCCTCTATTAACAAGATATAACAAGATAAAAGATCAAATTCTTATTTTCGTGAAATTAGGCAAATCAAAAAATTCTACTCTTCTCGTCATATATAATGAAAATCCATAAAATATAGAATTTTTTCTTTTTCTATATCTTACGATAATCCTATTTTTACTAAGAATCCCTGCTGGATGCGATTCTAACAAACCCTTCAATATATTATATTCAAATTCAATATAAATAGAATCGAATTAGAAATAGAATCTAATTAATTTTTAAGAAACTTTTTGCTTAGTATTAGTAAATGAAATTCGAAGACAAGAGCAAAAAATGAGAGAAAATAATATCTCATCCATATCCTTTCAAATCTTTCATGTAGAAAGATGAAAAACTACATTATATACTCACTTAGATAGATACTTAGATTTATACTTAATAGATATTAAGTAATAATAATAATTCCAATTTCGAATTATCAAATTATAATAAGATATCTTTATATATAATAAGATATCTTTATATTATAAATATAAAATATAAATAATAATAACAGGTACAAATAGTAAATCGAGGTACCCATTCTATGACAACTCTTAACTTTCCCTCTGTTTTGGTGCCTTTAGTAGGCCTAGTATTTCCGGCAATCGCAATGGCTTCTTTATTTCTTCATGTTCAAAAAAACAAGATTGTTTAGAGCCGATGGCACAAAATCTCATCTATTTTTTTTTCAAAACTGACGCTTGTATCATAACACAGATATCCATTTAGCAAAATATGCTATAAGCGGCTTCGGCCGAAAAACTCTTATGTCTCCAGAAAATGCTATGCTATAGGGGTCAATGGATTCTAGCTATTTTCAAATAGACCCGAATCGACGGATAGCTGAACTGTAAAGTTCGTCTATCTATATCTATTTGGCTATCTTTAGTGAGATCATACGAAGGGTATATTATTAGTTTAGATCTAACGAATTTAATGAATTACTCCTAAAGGATCACATCAAACTAGTGCTAGTTGATGCGAGTTACTTCGGAAACAAAAGGACTAAAGTCAAATTCATTTGGGATATTCTCTCAATTCCAAAAAAATCAACTGGATCAAGTATGAGTTGTCGATCAGAACATATATGGATAGAACCTATAACGGGGGCTCGAAAAATAAGTAATTTCTGCTGGGCTGTTATCCTTTTTTTAGGTTCATTAGGATTCTTGTTGGTTGGAACCTCGAGTTATCTTGGTAGAAATTTGATATCTTTATTTCCGTCTCAGGAAATAGTTTTTTTTCCACAAGGAATTGTGATGTCTTTCTATGGGATCGCGGGTCTTTTTATTAGCTCCTATTTGTGGTGCACAATTTCGTGGAATGTAGGTAGTGGTTATGATCGATTTGATAGAAAAGAGGGAATAGTGTGTATCTTTCGTTGGGGATTTCCTGGAAAAAATCGTCGGGTCTTCCTCCGATTTCTTATAAAAGATATTCAGTCTGTCAGAATAGAAGTTAAAGAAGGTATTTATGCTCGTCGTGTCCTTTATATGGAT